GTTCTTGTAGTTAAATTTTTTTAACGATGGTTTTTCAGGCCATAGATCTCGGAGAGAGGCCGAGTAGGAACTTATGATAGAATTTGTTTTGTTTTTGGGGGTGTGTTTTGCTTTGGGGGGTTTGGCAGTTGCGTCTAATCCGTCTCCTTATTATGGGGTTTTAGGGTTGGTGATTGCGGCTGTTGCGGGGTGTGGTTGACTGGTGAGTTTGGGGGTTTCTTTTGTGTCCTTGGTGCTTGTGATAGTTTATTTAGGAGGGATGTTGGTGGTGTTTGTTTATTCGGTCTCGCTGGCGGCGGACCCGTATCCGGAGTCTTGGGTGAGTTGGGGGGTTGTTGGTTATGGGTTCGGAATGGGGTTTGTTGTGTTGGTGGGTCTTGCTGTGGGGGGTGTGCTGGGGTTGTTAGGGGGAGATAGTACGGTTAATAATGGGGGGCTGTTGTCAGTTCGGTCCGATTTTAGTGGGGTGGCTGTACTTTATTCAGAGGGGGTAGGGTTGCTTTTGATTGGGGGGTGAGGGTTGTTGTTGACTTTGTTTGTGGTGTTAGAGCTTGTGCGGGGGTTGTCTCGGGGGGCAATTCGGGCTGTTTAGGGGGAGGGTCAGGGAGTAGTTTAAGTTAAAATGCCAGCTTTGGGAGTTGGTGATGAAGGTTTAAGTCCTTTCTTCCTGATGGTGGGGTAGGACGTGGTTTAACTCTAAGAAGGGGTTTAGTCTTCAATCTTTGGCTTACAAGACCAATGTTTTTATAAACTATTAGAGTTAATTAAAGTTTTAGTAATTTATTTTCTAGTGCGGCCGCGATGGGGAATAGGACTAGAATGATGGTGAAGTAGGAGAATGAGGCTAGTTGACCGATGATAATGAACGGGTGCTCTACTGGTTGGCTTCCCACTCACGTTAGGATGAGGACATTTGCAACTAGGGCTCAGAATAGGACTTGGGAGATAGGGCGGAAGGTTATTGATCGAAGTTTTGATGTGTGGAGTAGAGGTATTAGGAATAGTACGAGGATTGAGGCAGCTAGGGCCAGGACACCTCCGAGTTTGTTGGGGATAGACCGTAAGATGGCGTAGGCGAATAGGAAGTATCATTCGGGTTTGATGTGAGGGGGTGTTACTAGGGGGTTGGCTGGTGTGAAGTTTTCTGGGTCTCCTAGTAGGTTAGGGGAGAATAGAGCTAGGGAGACGAGTAGGGAGATTATTAGTGCGAAGCCTAGGATGTCTTTTACGGTGTAGTACGGATGGAATGGGATCTTGTCACAGTCCGAGGGGACTCCTGTTGGGTTGTTGGATCCTGTTTCGTGAAGGAAGGTGAGGTGGACTAGTGTGAGGCCTACGATTACAAAGGGGAGGAGGAAGTGAAGGGCGAAGAATCGGGTGAGTGTTGGATTGTCGACAGAGAATCCTCCTCAGGCTCATTCTACTAGTGTTTGTCCAATGTAGGGGATTGCTGAGAATAGGTTTGTAATTACTGTAGCTCCTCAGAAAGATATTTGTCCTCATGGTAGTACGTAGCCTACGAAGGCAGTTGCTATGAGGGTTAGGAGGAGGATTACTCCGATGTTTCAGGTTTCTTTGTTTAGGTATGAGCCGTAGTAAATTCCTCGGCCGATATGTAGGTAGATGCAAATGAAGAAGAAGGAGGCTCCGTTTGCGTGGAGGTTGCGGATTAGTCAGCCGAATTGTACGTCGCGGCATATGTGGGCTACAGAGGAGAAAGCTAGGTTGGTGTCTGCTGTGTAGTGTGTGGCTAGCAGAAGACCGGTAACAATTTGAGTAATTAGGCAGATACCCAGTAGAGACCCGAAGTTTCATCATGTTGAGATGTTTGGTGGTGTGGGTAGGTCAATCAGGGCGTTGTTGATGATTTTTAGGATTTGGTGGTTTTTACGAAGATTGAGGGCCATTGGGTTTCTGTATGAGGATATGAGGATGATGATAATAGAGAGGGCAAATGTTCCTAGGTAGGCTTTGATTAGGCCTGAGTGGAGGGAGGTAGCGGTTTTGGTTGCTGCTAGTTGTAGGCTGGCTAGTCCTTCTGGTCCTAGGGTCTTGTATCAGGATAAGTCAATTAGGTGGGAGGCGATGTTTTGTCCTCCGTTGAGGAGGTTGGATGTGCTTAGGCGGTGGATTAGGGGGTTGAAGTATCCTAGAGAGGTAGAGAAGTTTGAGAAAGTGGTTTGTTTTGTGGGGAGGAGGGTTTGGGTTATTTTTGAGATTTCTAGGGCTAGGGCAATTCCTAGGGCGGTTACTGTTAGAGCGGTTATTTTGATGGAGAGGGGCATGGTTATTGTAGGTGTTTTTGTTGGGATGATGAATGAGGTAATGAGAAAGCCTGCTATGATGCTTCCTAGAGCAAGTCGGGTGATAGGTGAGGTTACTGCGGGGTTGTTTTCATTTATTGGGGTTAGGGGGGAAATTCGGGTGAAGCCGGTTTGTACGAGTACGGTTATGCGAATTGTGTAAACTGCGGTAAAGGATGTGGCTAATAGGGTTAGTAGTAGGGCTCAGGTATTTAGGTAGGAGGTGTTTAGGCTTTCGATGATTTGGTCTTTTGAGTAGAATCCTGCTAGGAAGGGCGTTCCTATTAGGGCTAGGTTTCCGATGGTCAGGCATGAGGTGGTAGTGGGTATTATTTTTTGGAGTCCTCCTATTTTTCGAATGTCTTGTTCGCCGTTTAGGTTGTGGATGATGGATCCTGAACATAGAAAGAGTATGGCTTTGAAGAATGCGTGGGTTGAGATATGGAGGAAGGCAAGTTCGGGAAGGTTTAGTCCGATTGTGACTATTATTAGGCCTAGTTGGCTTGAGGTGGAGAAGGCAATGATTTTTTTGATATCGTTTTGGGTGAGGGCGCATGTAGCTGCGAATAAAGTGGATAGGGCTCCTAGGCAGAGGCAGAGAGTTAGGGCGGTTTGGTTGTTGTTGAATAGGGGGTGGGTTCGGATTAATAGGAAGATCCCGGCTACTACTATTGTGCTGGAGTGGAGTAGAGCGGATACGGGGGTAGGTCCTTCTATGGCAGCTGGGAGTCAAGGGTGTAGGCCGAATTGGGCGGATTTTCCGGTTGCAGCTAGGATTAGGCCTAGGAGGGGGAGTGTTGGGGTTTGGGAGGGGGATGGTAGTTGTTGGATTTCTCAGGTGTTTATGGTGGATGCTAATCATGCTATGCAAAGGATGAGGCCAATATCACCGACTCGGTTGTATAGTACGGCTTGCAGGGCGGCAGTGTTAGCTTCTGCTCGTCCGTGTCATCAGCTGATTAGTAGGAAAGATATGATTCCGACTCCTTCTCAGCCAATGAATAGGACGAATAGGTTGTTAGCGATGATTAGGATAAGTATTGCTATTAGGAAGAATAGTAGGTAGGTGAAGAATTTTGTAATGTAGGGGTCTGAGGCTATATATCATGTTGCGAATTGTAGAATTGATCATGAGACGAATAGTGCGATTGGGAAGAAGGTGAGGGAGTAGAAGTCTATTTTGAGGCTGATGGGGATTTTGAAGTTTATAATGAATTTTCATTCTCATAGGGAGATTAGGCTTTCTGCCCCTGAGTAGATGTGGATTGTCATGGGGATTAAGCTGATTAGAAATGAGGTTTTAACTGTGTTTATGATGGAGTTAGGGGTATTTTTAAATTTGGGGGAGAGTAGTGGGAATAGGATGGGAGTAAAGAGGGTTGCTAGGGTTAGGAGTATGAGTGTGTTTAGGATTAGGTATAGGTCCATTACTTTCACTTGGATTTGCACCAAGATGAGTGGCTCCTAAGACCATTGGATTACTGTTATCCTTTGAAAGTAAGGGGACTGAGGTTTTATGCTCAGATTCAAGAGTTAGCAGTTCTCGTTGGTTTAACCTCCCCTCGGCAGGTAAGAAGAGTTTAACTTCTATCTTTAGGATCACAGTCTAATGTTTTGATTAAAACTATACTTGCATATAGGAGTACCGGAGATTAGTTCGGGTTTGAGAATTAGGAGTAGTATTGGGATCATGTGAAGGGCCATGAGTAGGTGTTCCCGGGTAGTGGAATTTTGGATGGAAGTGATGTGGGATGGGAGTATGCCTCGCTGTGTCATTGCTAGTATGTACAGGGTATATGAGGCGGTGAGGAGGATTGCTGTCCCTGTCAGGAGGATTGTGAAGGCGGATCAGTTGAATAGTGCGATGACGATGGTTAGTTCTGCTATGAGGTTAGTTGTTGGGGGGAGGGCTATGTTTGTTAGGTTTGCTAGGAGTCATCAGGTTGCTATAAGCGGTAGTAGGGGTTGGAGTCCTCGTGTGAGTAGGAGGATTCGGCTGTGAGTTCGTTCGTAGTTGGTGTTGGCTAGACAGAATAGTATTGAGGAGGTTAGGCCGTGTGAGATCATTAGGATTATTGCTCCTGAAAATGCTCATTGGGTTTGGATTATGGTTGCGGCTACGACTAATCCTATGTGGCTGACAGAAGAGTAGGCGATTAGTGATTTTAGGTCGATTTGTCGTAGGCAGATTGCGCTGGTTATTAGTGCCCCTCATAAGGCTAGAGTGATGAATGGGTAGTGTAGGTTGTTTGATGTTGGGTTTACCAGGATTGTGATTCGTATAATGCCGTAGCCTCCTAGTTTCAGTAGTAGGGCAGCTAGTAGTATGGATCCGGCAATGGGGGCTTCTACGTGAGCTTTGGGGAGTCATAGATGTAGGCCGTATAGGGGGGCTTTAACTATGAAGGCTAGAAGGAGTGCGAGGCTTGCGATGAGTCCGGATCAAGAGGAGTTTAATGTTGGGTGTGATAGTTTTAGTATGGGGAGGTAGAGTGTGCCGATTTGGTTTTGTAGGTGCAGGATAGCGATTAGTAGGGGAAGTGAGCTGGCTAGTGTATAGAATAGGAGGTAAATGCCAGCGTTTAGTCGTTCTGGTTGGTTTCCTCATCGTGTAATGAGAATAAGGGTAGGGATGAGGGTTGCTTCGAATGCAATGTAGAAGAGTATTAGTTCTGAGGCTGAGAAGGCTAGGAGAATGAACAGTTGAGCTAAGATTACTGTTGTGGTGAAAATTCGTTTGCGGATAGCGGGTTCTTGTTCTAAATGGTTTTGGCTTGCTATAATCATGAGGGGTAGGAGTCAGCATGAGAGGACTAGTAGGGGGGAGGAGATTTGGTCGATTGAGGTTCAGGGGGTTAGGCTTTTGCTTGGGTAGTATGTAGGTGCTAGTCATTGTAGGCTGATGGTAGCAATGAGTAAGCTGTGGAGTGTAATGTTAGTTCATAGGTGTTTGAGTGGAGATACGAGGACTAGGGGTAGGAGCGTTGCAGTTGGAATGATAATTTTTAGCATTGTAGGAGGTTGAAGTTGTGTAGGTGGTCTGAGCCGTGAGTTCGGGTGGAAGCTACTAGTAGGGCCAGGCCTGTGCCGGCTTCGCAGGCGGAGAAGGTTAGTATAATAATTGGTAGGATGGTAGAGGATGATGATTGTATTTGGATGGGTCATATGGCGAGTGCTACATATATGGATAGTATTATGCTTTCTAGACATAGTAGGGCTGAAATTAGGTGGGTACGATGGAAAGCTAGGCCTAGGCTGCTTAGAGTGAAGGCTGAGTAGAAACTAAGGTGGAGGTAGGACATAAAGAAAGTTATAGGGTGTGAGCTATAATTTGTTGAGTCGAAATCAACCGTCTTGGTTAGACTAACTTTCTACTATTCTGCTCATTCTAGTCCCCCTTGGATTCATTCGTAGATCAGTCCTAGTGTTAGTAAAAAGAGGAGGAAGGAGGTTCAGATTAGGGTAGTGGTGGGGGATTCTAGTTGGATGGCTCATGGGAGTGGGAGGAGTAGGGCAATTTCTAGGTCGAATAGGAGGAATAGGATAGCCACCAGGAAGAATCGGATTGAGAATGGAAGTCGAGCAGATCCTAGGGGGTCGAATCCACATTCGTAGGGGGATAGTTTTTCTGAGTCTGGGTTTATTTGTGCTAGTCAGAAGTTTAGTGCGGTTAGTAGGACGCTTAGGGTGAGTGACAGAGTTAGTATAAATAGGATTATGTTCATTACTCTTCTCTGGGTTTAAACCAGATTTTAAGGATTGGAAGTCGATTGTAATAAATATACTAGAAGAGTAAGATCCTCATCAGTAGATAGAGATGTAGAGGAATAGCCATACGACGTCTACGAAATGTCAGTATCAGGCAGCTGCTTCGAATCCAAAGTGGTGTCCTGATGTGAAGTGGTATTTGATTAGGCGTAATAGGCATACTAACAGGAATGTAGAACCGATGATTACATGTAGGCCATGGAATCCGGTGGCGACAAAGAATGTAGAGCCGTAGACTCCGTCTGCAATGGAGAATGGTGCTTCGTAGTATTCTATGGCTTGTAGTGCAGTGAAGTAGAAGCCTAGGAGAACGGTTAGGGTGAGTGCTTGGATTGCTTGTTTTCGGTTGGCTTCTGTGATGCTGTGGTGGGCTCATGTTACGGTAACTCCGGAAGCTAGGAGGATGGCAGTGTTTAGTAGTGGTACGTCTATGGGGTTTAGGGGTTTGATTCCTACAGGTGGTCATTGCCCTCCTAGTTCTGGGGTAGGGGCTAAGCTTGAGTGGAAGAATGCTCAGAAAAAGCCAAGAAAGAAGAATGCTTCAGATGTGATGAATAGGACTATACCGTATCGTAGGCCTTTTTGTACAGTGGGGGTGTGGTGTCCTTGGAATGTGCTTTCTCGGACAATGTCACGTCATCATTGGAATATAACTAGGGAAGTGGAGAGTAAGCCTAGGATGAGGAGTTGAGGTGAATTTCAGTGGAATCACATTGTGAGTCCTGAGGTGGTTAGGAGGGCGGCGGCGGCTCCTAGAATAGGTCATGGGCTGGGGTCTACTATGTGGTAAGAATGTGCTTGGTGTGCCATTGTGGGTGTTAGATGTTTTCTTGTAGGTAGAGGCTTAGTAGGAGTACGAAGACGTAGGCTTGAATTATTGCCACTGCTACTTCTAGGATAGTCAGTAAGAATAGGACTAATAGGGTTAGAAGTGAGACTGCTGGTATTGTAGGGAGCAGGGCTGTTGTGGCTGTGGAGATGAGTTGGATTAGCAGGTGTCCTGCTGTAAGGTTGGCTGTTAGGCGTACGCCTAGGGCTAGGGGTCGGATTAGTAGGCTTGTTGTTTCGATTAAGATTAAAGCAGGGATTAGTGGGGTTGGGGTTCCTTCTGGAAGTAGATGACCTAGCGAGATGGAAGGTTGGTTCCGCAGGCCTGTTAGTAGGGTAGCAAGTCATAGGGGGAAGGCTAGGGCTAGGTTTATAGATAGTTGGGTGGTTGGGGTGAATGTATATGGGAGTAGGCCTAGGAGGTTGATTAGTAGTAGGAAGATTATTAAGGATGTTAGGATCAGGGCTCATTTGTGTCCTTTTTTGTCTAAGGGTATTATTAGTTGTTTTGTAACTAGGTTGACGAACCATAGTTGAAGAGTTGAGAGTCGGTTGGTGATTCATCGGTTGTCTAGCGAAGGGATTAAGAGGGCTGGAAATGTTATTGAGATGAGGATGAGTGGGATTCCTAGGAAGGATGGGCTTGAAAATTGGTCGAAGAAACTTAAGTTCATGGTCAAGTTCAGGGGGTAGTGCTTGGAGCAATAGGTGGTTTGTTGGATGGAGGGTTTATTGATACGAATGAGAGGAGTTTGGGTTGAATGATGAGGGAGAAGGTCAGTCATGAAATGATCATGATAAAAAATCAAGGCGCGGGGTTTAGTTGAGGCATATCATTAAGGAGGGGAGTAGTCCTCTTTCTTTAGCTTAAAAGGCTAATGCTGGTTCATAGCTTCTTAATGATKAGGAGGCTGTTAGGGAGGATCAGCTTTCGAAGTTAGCGAGAGGAGTTGATTCTACTACGATTGGTATGAAGCTGTGGTTAGCCCCACAGATCTCTGAGCACTGTCCGTAGAAAACTCCAGGTCGAGAGGCAAGGAAGGAAGTTTGGTTTAAGCGTCCTGGGATTGCGTCGGTTTTTACTCCTAGGCTTGGGACTGCTCATGAGTGAAGTACGTCATCGGCGGTGACAATTACTCGGACTGTAGAGCTTATTGGAACTACAACGCGGTGGTCGACTTCTAGTAGTCGGAAGTGTCCTAGAGGTAGGTCCGATGTTGGGATTATGTAGGAGTCGAATGTAAAGTCTTTGAGGTCGGTGTATTCATATGTTCAATATCATTGGTGGCCGATGGCTTTTAGGGTTAGATCAGGTTCGTTGATTTCGTCTATCATATATAGAATTCGTAGGGATGGTAAGGCAAGTGTAATTAGAACTATGGCTGGGAGAATTGTTCAGACAAGTTCAATTTCTTGTGCGTCTACTGTGTTGGATGAGAGTTTTCCTGTTATTATATGAGTTAGAAGGTAAAGCACTAGGCTGCAGATTGCTAATGCGATTATTATAGCGTGGTCGTGGAATCCTATCAGTTCTTCTATGATTGGGGAGGAAGCGTCTTGAAAGTTGAGTTGTGAGTGGTTAGCCATGTTTGGATGAAGAGATGTGCAGGGGTTTCACTTGCAATTTAGTCTTGACAAGGCTATGTAATTGTTTTACTAACATCTCTATGAGAAAGAAGCATAAGTGGTTCATGCGGTTGGCTTGAAACCAACATATGGGGGTTCGACTCCTTCCTTTCTTGGACTTGGACGAAGGCGGGTTCTTCGAAGGTGTGGAATGGGGGTGGGCAGCCGTGGATTCATTCGACGTTGGTGCTTGTTAGTTCTGGTTGTAGGACTTTACGTTTTGATGCGAAGGCTTCTCAGATGATGAAGACTAGTATGATTACGGCTGTTAGGGAGATGAGTGATCCTACTGAGGAGATAGTGTTTCATAGGGTGTAGGCGTCAGGGTAGTCTGAGTATCGACGTGGTATACCGGCTAGGCCTAGGAAATGTTGAGGGAAGAAGGTTAAGTTGACTCCTACGAATATTACGCCGAAGTGAGCTTTGGCTCATGTTGAGTGGAGAGTGTATCCAGTGAATAGGGGGAATCAGTGTGTGAAACCAGCTAGGATTGCAAACACTGCTCCTATTGATAGGACATAGTGGAAGTGGGCTACTACGTAGTAGGTATCGTGTAGTGCGATGTCTAGTGAGGAGTTTGCTAGGACAATTCCAGTCAGTCCTCCAATGGTAAATAGGAAGATAAATCCTAGGGCTCATAGTATTGGTGGGTCTCATTTGATTACGCCTCCATGAAGTGTGGCTAGTCAGCTGAATACTTTAATGCCAGTTGGGATGGCAATGATTATAGTGGCGGATGTGAAGTATGCTCGAGTGTCAACGTCTATTCCGACTGTGAATATGTGGTGGGCTCAAACGATGAATCCTAGGAACCCGATGGATAGCATGGCTCATACTATTCCTATGTAACCGAATGGTTCTTTTTTTCCTGCGTAGTAGGTTACGACGTGAGAAATGATCCCGAATCCTGGTAGAATTAGAATGTAGACTTCTGGGTGGCCGAAGAATCAGAAGAGATGTTGATACAGGACTGGGTCACCTCCTCCTGCTGGGTCGAAGAATGTAGTGTTGAGGTTGCGGTCTGTTAGAAGCATTGTGATTCCAGCGGCAAGTACAGGAAGGGAGAGGAGCAGAAGTACTGCGGTGATTAATACGGACCATACGAATAGGGGAGTTTGGTATTGTGATAGGGCTGGGGGTTTTATGTTGAGGGCTGTTGTGATGAAATTGATTGCCCCTAGGATTGAGGAGATGCCGGCCAGATGTAGGGAGAAGATTGCGAGATCAACTGAGGCTCCGGCGTGGGCGAGGTTACCAGCTAGTGGGGGGTATACTGTTCAGCCTGTACCAACTCCTGCTTCGACAGTGGAAGAGGCCAGTAGGAGGAGGAATGATGGAGGAAGTAGTCAGAAACTTATGTTGTTTATTCGTGGGAATGCTATGTCTGGGGCTCCGATTATTAGGGGAACTAGTCAGTTTCCGAACCCTCCGATTATAATAGGCATGACTATGAAGAAAATTATTACAAAGGCATGGGCTGTGACGACTACGTTGTATACTTGGTCGTCTCCTAGGAGGGCTCCGGGTTGGCCTAGTTCTGCTCGGATGAGGAGGCTTAGGGCGGTACCCACTATTCCGGCTCATGCGCCGAAAATTAGGTATAGGGTCCCGATATCTTTGTGGTTGGTTGAGAATAATCATCGATTAATGAATGTCATAGGTAAGATGGCTGAGTGTGTAAGCGTTAGGCTGTAGTCCTTTTTACAGAGGTTCAATTCCTCTTCTTATCGGCTCTGTAGTGAAGTTCATAGTGAGTTGCAAGCTCATTGATGTACATTGATCATGTACCGGAGTCTTAGGCAGAGGCCTGTTGGTTAGGGCATGTAGCTGTTAACTATAGAGTCATGGGATCGAAGCCCATCTGCCTAGTGTGCTGTAAGGTCCTAGCTTAATTAAAGTACCTGGGTTGCATTCAGGGGATGCAGGGTAACAGCCTGCGGACTTTAGCAGAAACTAAGAGGGTTTAACTCTTGTTTAAGGCTTTGAAGGCCTTCGGTTTAAATTAATCCTAAGTTCCTTAAATAATGGAGAGGATTATAGGCGAGATAGGGAGAAGGATGAGGGATATTGTAGTTAGGACAGCAATCACAATGTTGGTTGATTTGCTGGTGCGTCATTGTTTTATATGGTTTGTGGTGTGTGGTGGGAGTGTGATTGTTGTGCAGTATGCAAGGCGAAGGTAGAAGAATAGGCTTAGCAGTGAGAGGAGGGATATGAGTGTGGCTGCGGGGATTATTTCTTGTTTGGTCAGTTCTTGGATGATGAGTCATTTGGGTAGAAATCCTGTTAAGGGGGGAAGTCCTGCAAGGGAAAGTAAAGTTAAGAGTAGTATTGAATTTAATGAGGGGACTTTGGTTCATATAGTCATTAGGGTAGATAGTTTTATTACTTTAATTGAATTTAAGGTGAGGAAGATGGTTGCAGTCATTATAGTGTATAGGTAGAAGTTAAGGAGGGTAAGTTTGGGGTTGTAGATGATGATAATTGCTATTCAGCCAAGATGTGAGATGGAGGAGAAGGCTAGGATCTTTCGAATTTGTGTTTGATTGAGGCCTATTCACCCTCCGATGGCTGCTGAGAGGACAGCCAGGGTAGTCAGGAGTGTGGGGTTTAGTGATGGAGAAGTTATGTACAGGAGAGTAATTGGGGGTAGTTTTATGATAGTAGATAGCAGGAGACCGGTGGGGAGAGGGGAACCTTGTAGTACTTCTGGGAATCAGAAGTGGAATGGGACTAGGCCTAATTTCATTGCAATTGCCGAAGTCAGGATTAGGCTAGATGTTGGATGGGTTAGTTGGGTAATGTCTCATTGTCCGGTGTGCCATGCATTGGTCATGCTGGAGAATAAGACTAGGGCGGAGGCAGCTGCTTGGGTTAGGAAGTACTTAGTAGCTGCTTCAATGGATCGTGGGTGGTGAGATTTTGAGATTAATGGTAGGACGGCAAGTGTGTTGATCTCGAGGCCGGCTCAAGCTATGATTCAGTGGTTGCTCGAGATTGTGATGGCAGTCCCCAGGAGGAGGCTAATTATGAAGATTAGTTTTGCTTGGGGATTCATTAGCAGGGGAAGGAGTTAAACCATCATTTTCGGGGTATGGGCCCGATAGCTTGTTTAGCTGACCCTACTAGAAAGTAATATAAGGGAAGTATGGAGGATTTTGATTCCTCTAGTGTAGGTTCGATTCCTGCTTTTCTAAGTTGTAGGAAATGAGAGGGCTGGTATACCTCCATGTTCACTTTATCATAGTGACCCTTAGTGTTCAGGCACATTTCCGGTGGTCTTAGATAGGGGGGTAATCCCGCATAGCAAATTGGCATGCTGGTGTGCCAGAGACATAGAGCAAGTGTAAGTGGTAGGAAGTTTTTTCATAGTAGGTGCATTAGCTGGTCGTATCGGAATCGTGGGTAGGAGGCACGAATTCATAGAAACCCTGCTGATAGTAGTAGGACTTTTGTGGCTAGCACTACGGGGAATAGTTCTTGGGGGAGGTTAAGGAGGCTTGGATTGAAGAAGAGGATTGTGGTGATAGTGTTTATAAGTATAATATTGGCGTATTCAGCTAAGAAAAAGAGTGCGAAAGGGCCAGCTGCATATTCTACGTTGAACCCAGACACTAGTTCGGACTCTCCTTCTGTTAGGTCAAAGGGAGCACGATTGGTCTCAGCAAGCGTGGAGACGTATCATATTATAGCGAGGGGCCAGCATGAGAAAATAAGATATAAGGGCTCCTGAGTGACTGCAAGAGTGCTTAGGGCGTAGTTGCCGCTAAGGAGTACAACAGATAGGAGGATAATGGCTAGGGTTACTTCATATGAGATTGTTTGGGCTACTGCTCGTAGTGCGCCAATTAGTGCGTATTTTGAGTTAGAGGCTCAACCAGATCAGAGGATAGAGTACACTGCTAGGCTTGATATGGCCAGTAAGAATAGTAGGCCTAGATTAAGGTCTGCTAATGAAAAGGGTAAGGGTAGGGGGGCTCAGATTGAAATTGCCAGGAGAAGGGCTAGTATTGGAGTTGCAAGGAATAGAATTGGGGAGGATGTTGAAGGTCGGATGGGCTCTTTAATGAATAGTTTCACTCCGTCTGCTAGGGGCTGCAGGAGGCCGTATGGTCCTACAATGTTAGGGCCTTTTCGATTCTGTATGTAACTTAAGATTTTGCGCTCTACTAGTGTTAGGAAGGCTACTGCAATCAAGATTGGGAGGGCGTAGGAAAGGGATATGATTAGGTTAATTAGTAGGGGGTGGTTAGTCATGGGTTGTTGGGTTAAGCTAGGGAGAGGATTTGAACCTCTGATTTAAAGGACTTAAGCCTTTTGCATTTTCCGAGCTCTGCCACGCTAGCTAGTCCTTTTCTTGGACGTGGTGTGGAGTGATAGCCTTTTGTAATTTAGTTGTCTTCATTACTTAAGGCGAAGGCTTGCTTGTAGTATTGGCCTCACTTTTCCTATCCTTTCGTACTGGGAAGAGTTCATCATAGATAGAAACCGACCTGGATTACTCCGGTCTGAACTCAGATCACGTAGGACTATTAATCGTTGAACAAACGAACCCTTAGTAGCGGCTGCACCACTAGGATGTCCTGATCCAACATCGAGGTCGTAAACCTCCCCGTCGATACGGACTCTCGGAGGAGATTGCGCTGTTATCCCTGGGGTAGCTTGGTCCATTGATCAATTATATTGGGTCTGGGTGCTATTAGCACGTTGAGGGGTTGCTCTCAGTCTAGAGGTGTGGTCTAATTTTTGGAGGTTCTGTTTTGCTCCAAGGTCGCCCCAACCGAAAAACGCAGACCAGTATCTTATGTAACAGTGAACCCGGTGGGTGAGTAAGTGATTTAAGGTGGTTGCTGGTTTTAAAGTTCCACAGGGTCTTCTCGTCTTATGTGCTTATCCCTGCTTTTGAACAGGGAGATCAATTTCACCGATTGCCTGTAAGAGACAGTTAAGACCTCGTTTAGCCATTCATACTAGTCTCGATTTATGGGACAATTGATTGCGCTACCTTTGCACGGTTAGGATACCGCGGCCGTTGAACGTGAGTCACCGGGCAGGCATCACCTTCAATACTTGTTTGTGGTTTGCTGAAGGCTATGTTTTTGGTAAACAGTCGGGCCTTGACGGGTTTGCCGAGTTCCTTTTACAGGTTTTAATCTTTCTTAGTGGACGCTCCTTTGTCGGGTTAACAATGTGCTTAATACTTTGCTTGTTTGATTAGTCGTATATTGGTGATTTGTTAATAATGTGCCGATGTAAGCTTGCGTCGTAGAGGGAGGACCCAGGTTACTCATTCTAGCATTAATTCTCCTATTTGAATATAGGTTAGCCTGTTAATGGGGAGGGAGTCATATTGTTTTTATATTTTTGTGAAATAGAGCTTTAACGCACTCTTTGTTGATGGCTGCTTGAGGGCCCACAGTATAATTGGTAAGTCCTTATTTATCCGCTCGTAGAGATTGTATTCTTTTTTAAAGGAGCTGTACCTCCTTTAAATTGCCCTTAATTCGCTTCATTAGGGTTTGTGTGTTTCCTTGGAGAAGAATTAAGAGTGAACTAAGATTCGTTTCACAGGCAACCAGCTATCACCCAGCTCGATTGGCTTTTCACCTCTACTAACAAGTCATCCCACTCTTTTGCCACAGAGACGGGTTCGCTCAAAATAGCTGCTCGTAAGTAGCTCGCTTAGGTTTCGGGATGGCAAACTTAAATTCATTTTGCTTGGTTTTTCTTGCTAGACCATGATGCAAAAGGTACAAGGGTTGATCTTTGCTGTTTTTAGCTTAGTTTATTTCACTAATATTTCATCTTTCCCTTACGGTACGTGGTCTCTATCGCTCCAATGGTGTCTTTTCTATCGCCTATACTGGGACTAGTAAATGCTTTAGTTGGGTGTATGAAGTGGCTTTGTTATTCCAGGTCATGTCGATTGGGCTAGAGGTTGGCATCAAGACGATCTGGTATTAGCAGACATTTTTCAGGTGTAAGCTGAATGCTTTTGATTAAGCTACGTCTTGGTATCCTAAGTGCACCTTCCGGTACACTTACCTTGTTACGACTTACCTCATCTTTGGCTGGGTGGCTTATTAATTTATNNGGGGGGGGGGGCGGCCTATGAGGAGGGTGACGGGCGGTATGTACGTGCCCCAGAGCCGGCTTAAAGAGGGCTCGATTGTCCCACTTTACTGCTAAATCCGCCTTCCAGGGGTTATTTCATACCCCTTTGCCGTTATGTTCTAACTTAGAAAATGTAGCCCATTGCTTCCATTCCATAGGCTATACCTTGACCTGTCGTATTAGCGTGGTGGGGCTGTTGCGCTCACTGTTTGGCTTTCAGGGTAGGTGAGCTGGAGACGGCGGTATGTAGGCTGTTTTGGCAAGGAATGGTCAGGTATATCGTGGATCATCGATTACAGAACAGGCTCCTCTAGGTGGGTTTGGGGCACCGCCAAGTCCTTAGAGTTTTAAGCGTTGGTGCTCGTAGTTCTCGGGCGGATGCTTTAGTAGGTGTAAGCATCAAGATTTAGGGCCAGGCATAGTGGGGTATCTAATCCCAGTTTGGGCCCTGGCTTTCGTGGAGTTCAATTGATCGTTGTTCTAAGATCTTCTTTGATGAGGAGGCCTTATTGGCATCTTGGGCTTGTGACAGCTCAGTTGCTTTTTAATCTTAGTTACTTGGATAACATGTGACCACTCTTTACGCCGTTATAATGTTAATTTGGGTCTCCTGTATGACCGCGGTGGCTGGCACAGGATTTACCAACCCTAATTTGCTATGGCTAAGTCAAGTTTACACTCATTGCTTAATATTAACTACTGCTGAATACCCGTGGGGGCGTGGCAAGTGCGAGGCGTCTTGGGCTACGGTTGTGGTGAGCCTGATACCCGCTCCTATCTACCTGATTAAGGTGTCCAGGGCATCTACACTGGCGCGCGGATACTTGCATGTATATACCTAGCAAAAACTAACAGTAAGGTTAGGACTAAGTCTTTTGTTCTTGGGTGTGTGTGGCAGCCATCTTGACATCTTCAGTGTCATGCTTTTTATAAGCTACAAGAACGTGGGGGATTTGGATTTATGGTTGATTCATAGTTTGTGATTATGATTTCTATTTTTGTTTTGTTTTTTTGGCAGTGTGAAAGGATAAGTGGTAGGGAAGAATCAGTTATATGTGGTTTGTTTTTGGGTGGGATGTGATGTAATGATGATGATGATTAGTTGTTGTTTATAGTACTAGGAAACTCAGAGGAAGGTTAATTTAAAATAAATTGATGATGAATAATTTGTAAAATGTAGGGATGAATGGTTTAATTTTTTAACAAAAAAAACAAAAAAATAGTCAAGATAAAAAAAAAGAATGCGTAAAGCTAGGTTTAAATGACAGTTCCTAGCAGATGAAATTATAATTTTTATGTCCGGCAACCATTACACTATTTGTTGTCTAGAGGTGATTAGCGCGCACTCCATGAATGGGGTCAAAGTGCATCAGTGCTAAGTTTGAGACGACCTTATCCGTAAACCATGACATTCCAAGTGTTAAGGGGTTCATATGCGCGGTAGTCATGTGATGGACATGTCAAGAGGAAGATAACACCTGCGCTGCACTTGAGGGGCTTATTGAAGGGACGCCGAAAAAAAAAAGTGTAGGAGGTCGGTATGCCGGGATAATGAGAGTAGGGAGGATTATTCAACCGACCACTTGTATCAGTGAAGAGCAAGAAGGAGGGAAGGGTGGAGGTTATGTTCCTGAAGTTACAACCAATAGCGCAAAAGAGCAAGTTTATTAAATGTATGCGCCTGCAGGGCAATAACGTAATATACCTTTGACGTTGAGTAGCTCGGTTCTCGTGAGAAGCGCGATCAATAGATAACCATGCTCTCTGGCTTGGGAGTGCTTGAAGGCTGTTGGAGGAGAATTTTACCTAGGAGGTGGGCGAATTCAGTGGTCTAGGGGAATGCAAAGGTGTACTGGGACTATCCCTCGTTCTCTTGGTTGGGTTTGGGGTATAGTAGATAAGTTCCTGGGTCTTTGGGTAACGCTTGCGGCTTGGCCGTAGGTAGGGGCATTTGGGCTGTATGGTACCTGAAACAAGAATGTCTCTGGTGGGTGTATTGGCCGTATGAGGTCCGTTTTGGAGATAATGTTTGGGCTTTTTGTGGAGGGTCATAGCGTATGATGTGGGGTGTCCTACATTTCATGGACTGTCTGATGTGCTGGAGAGTGCGATGCATATTATACATACCCTTAAAGCATTAATAAAAATATGCTGGGGGGGGAAGGGGGGGGTCCCATAGAGAAGTTAGGTCTAGGG